GCTAGCGTAGCTTAAAACAAAGCACAGCACTGAAGATGCTAAGATGAGCCCTAAAAAGCTCCGCATGCACAAAGGCTTGGTCCTGACTTTACTATCAGCTTTAACATAACTTACACATGCAAGTATCCGCAGCCCTGTGAGGATGCCCTTAATCCCCCGCCCGGGGACGAGGAGCAGGCATCAGGCACAATATTCTAGCCCAAGACGCCTTGCCACGCCACACCCCCAAGGGATTTCAGCAGTGATAAATATTAAGCCATAAGTGTAAACTTGATTTAGTTAGTGTTAAGAGGGCCGGTAAAACTCGTGCCAGCCACCGCGGTTATACGAGAGACCCTAGTTGACAGACACGGCGTAAAGGGTGGTTAAGGAGAGTAAAAATTATAAGCCAAAGGACCTCTTGGCTGTCATACGCTCCTGAGCACCCGAAGCCCGATAAACGAAAGTAGCTTTAATATAACCCACCTGACCCCACGAAAGCTGAGAAACAAACTGGGATTAGATACCCCACTATGCTCCGCCATAAACCCAGACGTCGCCCCACAACAGACGTCCGCCAGGGTACTACAAGCACAGCTTAAAACCCAAAGGACTTGGCGGTGCCTTAGACCCCCCTAGAGGAGCCTGTTCTAGAACCGATAACCCCCGTTAAACCTCACCACTTCTAGTCATCCCCGCCTATATACCGCCGTCGTCAGCTTACCCTGTGAAGGACTAACAGTAAGCTAAATGGATATGATCCAAAACGTCAGGTCGAGGTGTAGCGCACGAAGTGGGAAGAAATGGGCTACATTTTCTATCATAGAACACTTACGAACAGTACCCTGAAAAAACACTCAAAGGAGGATTTAGTAGTAAAAAGGAAATAGAGTGTCCTTTTGAACCCGGCTCTGAGGCGCGTACACACCGCCCGTCACTCTCCCCCGTCACACGCAGCAAATGTCCATAACACCCAAGCACTGACAAGGGGAGGCAAGTCGTAACATGGTAAGTGTACCGGAAGGTGCACTTGGATCAAATCCAGGGTGTGGCTGAGACAGTTAAGCATCTCCCTTACACCGAGAAAACATCCATGCAAGCTGGATCACCCTGAGCCAAACAGCTAGCTTAACCATCTAGAACCGACCAAACAACATAAATAGCATAAAACCAACTTAAACCAACAAACTAAACCATTTTTCCGCCTTAGTACGGGAGACAGAAAAGGCCTCCACAAGCAATAGAAAAAGTACCGCAAGGGAAGGCTGAAAGAGTAATGAAATAACCCATATAAGCACAAAAAAGCAAAGCCTAAGCCTTGTACCTTTTGCATCATGATTTAGCCAGTACCCAACAAGCAAAGAGATCTTTAGTTTGAAACCCCGAAACCAAGTGAGCTACCCCGGGACAGCCTAACAGGGCCAACCCGTCTCTGTGGCAAAAGAGTGGGAAGAGCCCCGGGTAGAGGTGACAGACCTATCGAACTTGGTGATAGCTGGTTGCCTAAGAAATGAATAGAAGTTCAGCCTCGTGCCCCTTAACTCAGTCAAGAAATATCTAATCAAGCACATAAGAAAAACACGAGAGTTAGTTAAAGGGGGTACAGCCCCTTTAACCAAGGACACAACCTTAACAGGAGGATAAGGATCATACTTTTCAAAACCGGTCATTTCAGTGGGCCTAAAAGCAGCCATCTGGTCAGAAAGCGTTAAAGCTCAAACGACACAAAATTTATTATTCTGATAAGCAGTCCAACTCCCCTAATATCACTAGGCCATTCCATGCCAACATGGAAGAGACCATGCTAAAATGAGTAACAAGAGACAATTCTCTCCCAGCACAAGTGTAAACCAGTCCGGACAAGCCACTGGAAATTAACGAACCCAAAAAAAGAGTGTAACGTGAAGCACAAAGAAGCCAAGAAAACCTCACAACACAAAATCGTTGACCTCACACCAGAGTGCCTCCAGGGAAAGACTAAAAGAGAGGGAAGGAACTCGGCAAACACAAGCCTCGCCTGTTTACCAAAAACATCGCCTCCTGCAACCCCTACGTATAGGAGGTCCAGCCTGCCCAGTGACTACAAGTTCAACGGCCGCGGTATTTTGACCGTGCAAAGGTAGCGCAATCACTTGTCTTTTAAATGAAGACCTGTATGAATGGCCAAACGAGGGCTTAACTGTCTCCCCCATCAAGTCAGTGAAATTGATCCATCCGTGCAGAAGCGGGTATTTATATACAAGACGAGAAGACCCTTTGGAGCTTAAGGTACAAATCCACCTACGTCAAACAGCTTCCTAAGCAAGCACAAACCTAATAGAATATGGAATTTTACCTTCGGTTGGGGCGACCGCGGAGAACAAATAATCCTCCAAGTGGATTGGGAACCTCCCTAAAACCAAGAAAGACATTTCCAAGTCACAGAAAATCTGACCAAGCATGATCCGGCCACCCGGACCGATCAACGAACCAAGTTACCCCAGGGATAACAGCGCAATCCCCTCCGAGAGTCCATATCGACGAGAGGGTTTACGACCTCGATGTTGGATCAGGACATCCTAATGGTGCAGCTGCTATTAAGGGTTCGTTTGTTCAACGATTAAAGTCCTACGTGATCTGAGTTCAGACCGGAGCAATCCAGGTCAGTTTCTATCTGTAACGTCATTTTTCCTAGTACGAAAGGACCGGAAAAAAGAGGCCCATGCTGAAAGCACGCCTCGCCCCTAATTAATGAAAACAACTAAATTAAATAAAGGAGGACTCAAAACCCGCCTAGATAAGGCCACACTAAGATGGCAGAGCATGGTAATTGCAAAAGGCCTAAGCCCTTTTATCCAGGGGTTCAAATCCTCTTCTTAGTTTATGCTAAACACTCTATTAACCCATCTAATCAACCCACTTGCATTCATCATCCCAGTCCTGCTAGCCGTGGCATTCCTCACACTAATCGAACGAAAAATCTTAGGGTATATACAATTACGAAAAGGACCAAATATTGTAGGACCCTGCGGCCTACTCCAGCCAATTGCCGATGGAGTGAAACTCTTCATTAAAGAACCAATCCGACCCTCAACAGCTTCCCCATTTCTATTCCTAATAACCCCAATATTAGCATTAACCCTAGCCATAACCCTGTGAGCACCTATGCCAATACCACATCCAGTCACAGATTTAAACCTAGGGATCCTGTTTGTTTTAGCCCTTTCAAGCCTGACCGTGTACTCAGTCCTAGGATCAGGATGAGCATCAAACTCAAAATACGCACTAATTGGCGCCCTCCGGGCCGTAGCCCAAACAATTTCATATGAAGTAAGCCTAGGCCTAATCCTACTTTCAATTATTATCTTCTCCGGGGGATACACATTACAAACATTCAATATTACCCAAGAAAGCGTTTGATTGTTACTCCCCGCCTGACCTCTAGCCGCAATATGATACGTCTCCACACTAGCAGAAACAAACCGAGCGCCATTCGACCTAACTGAGGGCGAATCTGAACTAGTCTCAGGTTTCAACGTAGAATACGCTGGAGGGCCCTTCGCTCTATTTTTCCTAGCCGAATACGCCAACATTCTCTTAATAAACACCCTATCGGCCATCCTCTTTCTCGGGGCATCCCATACACCAACCATCCCCGAACTAACAACAATTAATTTAATAACCAAAGCCGCACTACTATCAATAGTTTTCCTATGAATCCGAGCTTCGTACCCTCGATTCCGATACGACCAACTAATACACCTTGTATGAAAAAACTTCCTTCCCCTAACACTAGCACTAGTCCTTTGACACACCGCCCTACCAATTGCACTAGCAGGACTCCCTCCACAACTATAAGGAACCGTGCCCGAACACCCAGGGACCACTTTGATGGAGTGGCTCATGGGGGTTAAAATCCCCCCAGTTCCTAGAAAGAAGGGGATCGAACCCATACTCAGGAGATCAAAACTCCTAGTGCTTCCTCTACACCACTTTCTACCGATAAGGTCAGCTAAATAAGCTTTCGGGCCCATACCCCGAACATGACGGTTAAAGCCCCTCCCCTATCAATGAACCCCTACGTACTAACCATCCTTCTATCTAGTCTTGGGCTAGGAACCACCCTAACCTTTGCCAGCTCACACTGACTACTTGCCTGAATAGGACTAGAGATTAATACCCTAGCAATTACCCCCCTTATAGCACAGCAACACCACCCACGAGCAGTCGAAGCAACCACAAAATATTTTCTCACCCAGGCAACCGCCGCAGCAATAATCCTCTTTGCCGCCACAACAAATGCATGAATCACAGGTGAATGAACCATTAATGACCTCTCCCACCCAATTGCCTCAACAATAGTTATTACCGCCCTAGCACTAAAAATTGGCCTAGCACCAATACACTTTTGACTCCCAGAAGTACTACAAGGGCTAGACCTATCCACAGGACTTATCTTATCTACATGACAAAAACTAGCCCCATTCGCACTAATTATACAAGTAGCTCAAGCAATCGACCCAATAATTTTAACACCACTAGGACTCCTCTCAACATTAATTGGAGGATGAAGTGGACTTAATCAAACTCAGGTACGAAAAATCCTAGCATACTCCTCAATCGCACACATAGGATGAATAATAATCATTTTACAATACGCCCCCCAACTAACTCTACTTGCACTAAGTACATATATCCTTATAACATCCGCAGCCTTCCTCTCGCTAAAAATAGCATCAGCCACAAAAATTAACACCCTAACGACAATATGATCAAAAACACCAATTCTAACTGCAACCACAGCTTTGACCTTCCTTTCACTGGGCGGACTCCCCCCGCTCACAGGATTCTTGCCAAAATGACTAATCCTGCAAGAAATAACAAAACAAGACCTCCCCCTAACAGCAACAATTATAGCCTTGGCCGCCCTACTAAGCCTGTACTTCTACTTACGACTATGCTACGCAATAACCCTAACCATCTCCCCCAACACAACTAACGCAACAACCCCATGACGAATACAAACAACCCAATCAACACTTGCCCTAGCCCTCTCCACAGCAATTGCCCTAGGACTATTACCCATCACCCCAGCGATTCTGACGCTAACTTCCTAGAGACTTAGGATAAACTAGACCAAGAGCCTTCAAAGCCCTAAGCAGGAGTTAAAATCTCCTAGTCCCTGACTAAGACCTGCGGGACTTTATCCCACATTTTCTGAATGCAACTCAAACACTTTAATTAAGCTAAGGCCCTACTAGATGAGAAGGCCTCGATCCTACAAACTCTTAGTTAACAGCTAAGCGCCCAAGCCAGCGAGCATTCATCTACTTTCCCGCCGTTAGCCGGGTAAGGCGGGAAAGCCCCGGCAGACGTTAATCTGCGTCTTAAGATTTGCAATCTAATGTGTGCTCACCACAGGGCTTGATAGGAAAAGGACTCAAACCTCTATCTTTGGGGCTACAACCCACCGCCTACTTCGGCCATCCTACCTGTGGCAATCACACGCTGATTCTTCTCTACCAACCACAAAGACATTGGCACCCTTTATTTAGTATTCGGTGCCTGAGCCGGAATAGTCGGTACCGCTCTTAGCCTCCTAATTCGAGCCGAGCTAAGCCAACCAGGGTCCCTCCTGGGCGATGACCAAATTTACAATGTTATTGTTACCGCACACGCTTTTGTCATAATTTTCTTTATAGTAATACCCATCCTCATTGGAGGATTTGGAAACTGACTCGTGCCGCTAATAATCGGGGCCCCCGACATGGCATTCCCACGAATAAACAACATAAGCTTCTGACTCCTGCCACCCTCCTTTCTCCTGCTACTAGCCTCATCCGGCGTAGAAGCCGGAGCCGGAACAGGGTGAACAGTTTATCCACCTTTGGCGGGGAATCTAGCCCACGCAGGCGCATCAGTAGATTTGACCATCTTCTCACTACACCTGGCAGGTGTCTCATCCATCCTGGGGGCGATTAATTTCATTACAACAACTATTAACATAAAACCCCCAGCCATCTCCCAATACCAAACCCCCTTATTTGTATGAGCAGTCCTTGTAACCGCCGTCCTTCTACTCCTATCTCTACCAGTTCTGGCAGCCGGAATCACTATGCTTTTAACAGATCGGAACTTAAACACCACGTTCTTTGACCCCGCCGGGGGGGGAGATCCCATCCTTTATCAACATCTCTTTTGATTCTTCGGCCACCCAGAAGTATACATTCTAATCCTCCCGGGATTTGGGATTATCTCCCATGTAGTAGCCTACTACGCAGGGAAAAAAGAGCCATTTGGATATATGGGGATGGTTTGAGCTATAATAGCTATTGGCCTATTAGGATTTATTGTTTGAGCCCACCACATGTTCACCGTTGGTATGGATGTAGACACCCGCGCATACTTCACATCTGCAACAATAATTATTGCCATCCCGACTGGCGTAAAAGTCTTCAGCTGGCTAGCCACACTTCATGGGGGCTCGATCAAATGAGAAACGCCCATACTATGGGCCCTTGGCTTCATCTTCCTGTTTACAGTGGGAGGACTAACAGGAATCGTACTAGCTAACTCGTCGCTAGATATTGTCCTACACGACACATACTACGTAGTAGCACACTTTCACTACGTACTATCAATAGGAGCCGTATTTGCCATTATAGCAGCCTTTGTGCACTGATTTCCCCTATTCACGGGCTACACGCTCCATAGTACATGAACCAAAATTCACTTTGCAGTAATATTTATTGGTGTAAACCTCACTTTCTTCCCACAACACTTCCTAGGCCTAGCTGGGATGCCCCGACGATATTCTGACTACCCCGACGCCTACACCCTATGAAACACAGTATCCTCTATTGGATCGCTAATCTCATTAGTAGCAGTAATTATGTTCCTGTTTATCCTATGAGAAGCCTTCGCCGCTAAACGAGAAGTCTTATCCGTAGAACTCACCACAACAAACGTAGAATGACTACACGGATGCCCACCCTCATACCATACATTCGAAGAGCCCGCGTTCGTCCAAGTTCAATCAAATTAACGAGGGAGGGAGGAATTGAACCCCCATATACTGGTTTCAAGCCAGTCACATGACCACTCTGTCACTTCCTTACAAGGCATTAGTAAACCCGTAAATTACATCACTTTGTCAAAGTGAAATAGTAGGTTAAACCCCTGCATGTCTTAAGCCCTAGGCTTAATGGCACATCCCACACAATTAGGATTCCAAGACGCGGCATCACCCGTTATAGAAGAACTTCTCCACTTCCACGACCACGCCCTAATAATTGTATTTTTAATTAGCACCCTTGTGCTTTATATTATTGTTGCAATAGTGTCAACAAAACTCACCAACAAGTATATTCTTGACTCCCAAGAAATTGAGATCGTATGAACTGTCCTACCGGCTGTAATTCTTGTTCTAATTGCACTCCCCTCTTTACGAATTCTTTATCTTATAGATGAGATCAACGACCCCCACCTAACAATTAAAGCCATAGGACACCAATGATACTGAAGCTACGAATATACTGATTACGAAAATCTAAACTTTGACTCATACATAATTCCAACCCAAAACCTTACACCGGGACAGTTTCGACTACTCGAAACAGACCACCGAATAGTTATCCCAATAGAATCCCCAATTCGAGTGCTTGTATCCGCTGAAGACGTGCTACACTCCTGAGCTGTCCCATCTCTTGGAGTTAAAATGGACGCGGTCCCAGGACGGCTAAACCAAACGGCCTTCATTGCCTCCCGCCCGGGGGTATTCTATGGACAGTGCTCTGAAATCTGTGGGGCAAACCATAGCTTTATACCAATCGTAGTTGAGGCAGTACCCCTGGAACACTTCGAAAGCTGATCCTCACTTATGCTAGAAGACGCCTCACTAGAAAGCTAAACTCGGGCTTCAGCGTTGGCCTTTTAAGCCAAAGAATGGTGCCTCCCAACCACCTCTAGCGAAATGCCCCAACTAAACCCTGCCCCTTGATTTGCTATTTTAGTATTCTCATGACTTGTATTCCTTACCGTTATCCCGACCAAAGTAATAAACCACATTTCACCTAATGAGCCAGCCATCCTGAACTCTGAAAAACACAAAACTGAATCTTGAAACTGACCATGACAATAAGCTTCTTCGACCAGTTTGCAAGCCCTCTCTACCTGGGCATTCCCCTGATTGCCATTGCAATTGCCCTCCCATGAGTACTATTCCCTACCCCCCCCTCACGATGAGTCAATAATCGCCTAATTACCATCCAAGGGTGATTCATCAGCCGATTCACCAACCAACTTATACTACCATTAAACACGGGGGGCCATAAATGAGCACTCCTATTGACCTCATTAATAGTATTCTTAATTACCATTAACATGCTAGGACTGCTGCCATATACATTCACCCCAACCACACAACTATCCCTAAACATAGGATTTGCTGTACCCCTATGACTCGCCACAGCCATCATTGGAATACGAAATCAACCAACAATTGCCCTAGGACACCTATTACCAGAAGGCACCCCCATTCCACTGATCCCTGTACTTATTATTATTGAAACAATTAGCCTATTTATTCGACCACTTGCTTTGGGCGTTCGACTAACAGCCAACCTTACTGCCGGGCATTTACTAATTCAACTAATTGCCACCGCTGTTTTCGTACTCCTCCCAATAATGCCAACAGTGGCAATCCTGACAGCCACCGTATTATTCCTCTTAACCCTCCTAGAAATTGCAGTAGCAATAATTCAAGCTTATGTATTTGTTCTCCTTCTAAGCCTTTACCTTCAAGAAAACGTCTAATGGCCCACCAAGCACATGCATACCACATGGTTGATCCAAGCCCATGACCACTAACCGGCGCAATCGGAGCTTTATTAATAACATCCGGCCTAGCAATCTGGTTTCACTTCCACTCAACTACACTAATAGCCCTCGGACTAGTCCTCCTACTCCTCACAATATACCAATGATGGCGTGATATCATCCGAGAAGGAACGTTCCAAGGTCACCATACACCCCCAGTTCAAAAAGGCCTACGCTACGGAATAATCCTATTTATTACATCCGAAGTATTTTTCTTCCTGGGGTTCTTCTGAGCCTTCTATCACTCAAGTCTAGCACCTACGCCCGAACTAGGAGGTTGCTGACCCCCAACCGGGATCATCACCCTAGACCCATTCGAAGTCCCACTACTTAACACAGCCGTCTTACTAGCATCCGGAGTAACAGTGACATGGGCCCACCACAGCCTAATAGAGAGCGAACGAAAACAAGCCATCCAATCCCTCGCACTAACAATCCTACTAGGGCTCTATTTTACAGCCCTACAAGCCATAGAGTACTATGAAGCGCCTTTTACAATCGCAGACGGAGTCTATGGTTCAACATTCTTTGTGGCCACAGGATTCCATGGACTACATGTTATCATCGGATCCTCATTCCTAGCTGTCTGCCTACTCCGCCAAATCCAATACCACTTTACATCTCAGCATCACTTCGGCTTCGAGGCCGCCGCATGATACTGACACTTCGTCGACGTAGTCTGATTATTCCTCTACGTATCAATTTACTGATGAGGCTCATATCTTTCTAGTATTCAATTTAGTACAAATGACTTCCAATCATTTAGTCTTGGTTAAACCCCAAGGAAAGATAATGAATCTAGTAATTACAATCTTAGCAATTACAGTGACTCTTTCTCTTATCCTAGCAATAGTATCCTTCTGGCTCCCACAAATGAACCCAGACGCAGAAAAACTCTCACCATACGAATGCGGCTTTGACCCCCTGGGCTCAGCCCGACTCCCATTCTCTCTCCGATTCTTTCTAGTAGCCATCTTATTCCTGCTATTTGACCTAGAAATTGCCCTCCTCCTCCCACTACCTTGAGGCGACCAACTCCACAACCCTGCCGGAACCTTCTTCTGGGCAACAACAGTCTTAATCCTATTAACCCTTGGGCTAATTTACGAATGGACCCAGGGAGGCCTCGAATGGGCAGAATAGAGGGTTAGTCCAATACAAGACCTCTGATTTCGACTCAGAAAATTGTGGTTTAACTCCACGACCCCCTCATGACACCCGTACATTTCAGCTTCAGCTCAGCCTTCACCCTAGGGCTAATAGGCCTTGCATTTCATCGTACCCACCTGCTCTCCGCACTCCTCTGCCTAGAGGGAATAATACTATCCCTATTCATTGCACTCGCTCTTTGGGCCATACAATTTGAATCAACCATATTTTCCACAGCACCTATGTTACTTCTAGCCTTCTCCGCTTGTGAGGCCAGCGCAGGGCTAGCCTTATTGGTAGCCACAGCCCGAACCCATGGAACCGATCGCCTACAAAACCTAAATCTACTACAATGCTAAAAGTATTAATCCCAACAATTATACTATTCCCAACAATCTGATTATCATCACCTAAATGATTATGATCAATAACAACTGCACAAAGCTTATTAATTGCCCTTATTAGCCTAACCTGATTAAAATGAACGTCAGAGACTGGCTGATCAGCCTCTAACTTATACTTGGCTACAGACCCGCTATCTACCCCCCTCCTAGTACTCACATGCTGACTACTTCCCCTGATAATTCTGGCCAGCCAAAATCACATCAACCCAGAACCAATTAACCGACAACGCCTATATATTTCCCTACTGGCATCCCTGCAAACCTTCCTTATTATAGCATTTGGGGCCACAGAAATTATCATATTCTACATTATATTTGAGGCCACGCTCATCCCCACCTTAATTATCATCACCCGATGAGGAAATCAAACTGAACGCCTAAACGCAGGAACCTATTTCTTGTTTTATACTCTGGCCGGATCCCTCCCCCTTCTAGTAGCCCTCCTTCTACTCCAACAATCAACAGGAACCCTTTCAATACTAGTCCTGCAATACTCCCAGCCCCTAACACTCAACTCCTGAGGCCACAGCATCTGATGGGCCGGATGCTTAATCGCATTCCTGGTTAAAATGCCACTCTACGGAGTCCACCTATGACTACCGAAGGCTCACGTAGAAGCCCCAGTGGCAGGATCAATAGTCTTAGCCGCAGTACTACTTAAACTGGGGGGATACGGCATAATACGAATAATGGCCATATTAGCCCCACTTTCAAAAGAATTAGCCTATCCATTTATCATCCTAGCACTATGAGGAATTATCATAACAGGATCAATCTGCCTACGACAAACAGACCTAAAATCCTTAATTGCCTACTCATCTGTGAGTCACATGGGCCTGGTAGCAGGAGGAATCCTAATCCAAACCCCCTGAGGATTTACAGGAGCAATCATCCTAATAATTGCCCACGGACTGGCATCCTCAGCACTATTCTGCCTAGCCAACACCACCTACGAGCGAACACACAGCCGAACCATGGTCTTGGCCCGGGGACTTCAAATAATCTTCCCATTAACAGCAGTCTGATGGTTTATTGCCAATCTAGCCAACCTGGCACTACCACCCCTCCCAAACCTCATGGGAGAACTCATAATCATCACCACCCTCTTTAACTGATCGCCCTGAACTATCCTATTAACAGGAATAGGGACATTGATTACAGCAGGGTACTCCCTATACCTGTTCCTAATATCACAACGAGGGCCAACGCCCAACCATATTACAGGACTCTCACCATTTCACACCCGAGAACACCTATTAATAATTATGCATCTAATCCCAGTCATCCTTCTTATTGCAAAACCAGAACTCATATGAGGCTGATGCTACTAGTAAGTATAGTTTAACTCAAAACTTTAGATTGTGATTCTAAGAATAGAGGTTAAAATCCCCTTACTCACCGAGAAAGGCCAGAGGCATAAAAGCACTGCTAATTCTTTCACCCATGGTTAAACTCCATGGCTTTCTCGCGCTTCTGAAGGATAATAGTCCATCCATTGGTCTTAGGAACCAAAGACTCTTGGTGCAAATCCAAGCAGAAGCTATGCACCCAACTACCTTAATTTTATCATCCTCCCTAATCCTAGTTATTGCAACTCTTATCTGCCCCCTCTTGGCTATACTAAGCCCAACCCCAAAAGACCCAAACTGAGCCACAACGCACGTCAAAACAGCTGTAAGCACGGCCTTCTTCATCAGCCTCATCCCCCTAACATTGTTCTTAGACCAAGGAACCGAAACCATTATTACCAACTGACACTGAATAAACACAGCCATATTTGACATCAACATCAGCTTTAAATTCGACCACTACTCCCTTATCTTTACACCCATTGCCCTGTATGTAACCTGGTCCATTCTCGAATTTGCGACATGATACATGCACTCCGACCCACACACAGGCCGATTCTTCAAATACCTTCTTTTATTCCTAGTAGCAATAATTATTCTTGTAACTGCCAACAACATATTTCAACTCTTTATCGGATGAGAGGGGGTGGGAATCATGTCATTCCTCCTAATCGGCTGATGGTACGGACGGGCAGACGCCAACACAGCAGCCCTTCAAGCCGTGCTATACAACCGAGTGGGAGATATCGGACTAATTACAAGCATGGCCTGAATCGCCATAAACCTAAATTCATGAGAAATTCAACAAATCTTCCTCCTATCAAAAACATCCGATATAACACTCCCACTCATAGGACTAATTCTGGCAGCCACTGGAAAATCAGCCCAATTTGGCCTCCATCCATGGCTGCCCTCCGCCATGGAGGGTCCCACACCAGTCTCTGCCCTACTTCACTCCAGCACTATAGTTGTCGCAGGCATCTTCCTACTCATCCGACTTCACCCTATTATAGAAAACAACACCCTGGCACTAACAGTCTGCTTATGCCTGGGCGCCCTAACCACCCTATTTACAGCCACTTGTGCCCTCACCCAAAATGACATCAAAAAAATTGTAGCTTTCTCAACCTCCAGCCAACTTGGCCTAATAATAGTTACCATCGGCCTTAACCAGCCCCAACTAGCATTTCTACACATCTGCACCCACGCTTTCTTCAAAGCAATGCTATTTTTATGCTCCGGAGCAATCATTCACAGCCTAAACGACGAGCAAGACATCCGAAAAATGGGAGGACTACAAAACCTACTACCATTCACCTCAACCTGCCTAACCATCGGCAGCCTAGCACTAACAGGGACCCCCTTCCTAGCCGGCTTCTTCTCAAAAGACGCAATCATTGAAGCCTTAAACACCTCCTACCTAAACGCCTGGGCCCTAACCCTAACACTAATTGCCACATCATTCACCGCCGTATATAGTCTCCGAGTAGTCTTCTTCGTTACAATGGGAACACCACGATTTCTCCCCCTGTCCCCCATTAATGAAAATAACCCAACAGTAATTAACCCCATTAAACGACTTGCCTGAGGAAGCATTATCACAGGACTAATTATTACCTCAAACCTTCTTCCATCAAAAACACCAATTATAACCATGCCCCTAACCCTTAAAATAGCCGCCCTTACAGTAACAACTATTGGCCTTCTAACAGCCATAGAACTAACAACACTAACCAGCAAACAATTTAAAACCAGCCCCCCTACCAACCCACACCACTTCTCTAACATGCTAGGTTACTTCCCGACAACCATTCACCGATCTATCCCCAAACTTAACCTGGTCCTAGGACAATCAATTGCCACACAACTGGTAGACCAAACTTGATTTGAAACTTCAGGGCCAAAGGGGGTATCCTCTACACAAATTAAAATGGCCAAAACAATTAACGATATCCAACGCGGAATAATTAAAACCTACTTAACAATCTTCCTTCTATCCACAACAATTGCTATCCTACTAACTACCTCCTAAACTGCACGAAGAGCACCACGACCAAGCCCGCGAGTCAACTCCAATACTACAAACAAAGTTAGTAACAACACCCACGCACAAATAATTAATATACCACCACCAGACGAGTATATCATAGCAACACCACTAGTATCCCCCCGAAGCATAGAAAACTCTTTTAAACTATCAATAACAACTCACGACCCCTCGTATCAATTATCTCAAAACAACCCAACCATTAAACCTACCCCCAATAAATAAATCAAAACATACCCAACAACAGAACGATCCCCCCACGACTCCGGAAAAGGCTCAGCAGCCAAGGCTGCCGAATAAGCAAACACAACAAGCATCCCACCTAAATAGATCAAAAAAAGAACCAAAGACAAAAAAGACCCGCCATGCCCAATAAGCACACCACACCCAACTCCAGCTGCCACTACCAAGCCAAACGCAGCAAAATAAGGGGCAGGATTAGAAGCCACAGCAACTAAGCCAACAACTAAGGCTATCAACAATAATGATACAAGATAAGTCATAATTCTCGCCCAGATTTTAACTGAGACCAGTGACTTGAAGAACCACCGTTGTATTCAACTACAAGAACCACTAATGGCAAGCCTACGAAAAACCCATCCTCTAATTAAAATTGCTAATAACGCACTAGTTGATCTCCCAGCCCCATCTAACATCTCAGTATGATGAAACTTTGGGTCCCTACTAGGACTGTGTTTAATTACCCAAATTCTCACCGGACTATTCCTAGCCATACACTACACATCAGACATCTCCACCGCCTTCTCCTCGGTCGTACACATCTGCCGAGATGTAAACTACGGATGGCTAATCCGAAATATTCATGCCAATGGAGCATCATTCTTCTTCATCTGCATTTACATACACATTGCCCGAGGTTTATACTACGGATCATATTTATACAAAGAAACCTGAAACATTGGAGTAGTCCTCCTATTGCTAGTCATAATAACAGCTTTTGTCGGATACGTCCTACCATGGGGACAAATATCATTCTGAGGCGCCACAGTAATCACCAACCTATTGTCAGCAACCCCCTACGTGGGGGATATACTCGTCCAATGAATCTGGGGGGGATTCTCAGTTGATAACGCAACACTAACACGATTCTTTACCTTCCACTTCCTACTGCCTTTCGCCATCGCCGCAATAACGATTTTACACCTATTATTCCTACATGAAACAGGATCAAACAACCCAACCGGCCTTAACTCAGACGCAGATAAAATCACCTTCCACCCATATTTCTCGTACAAAGACCTACTTGGCTTCGTAATCATACTACTAACACTAACATCCTTAGCACTATTCTCCCCAAACCTACTAGGAGACTCAGAAAACTTTATCCCAGCAAATCCCCTAGTCACCCCCCCTCACATCAAACCCGAATGATACTTCCTGTTCGCCTACGCCATCCTACGATCCATTCCAAACAAACTCGGGGGAGTCCTAGCATTACTATTCTCCATCCTCATCCTAATGGTTGTACCAATCCTCCACACATCAAAACAACGAGGATTGACATTCCGACCACTAACCCAGTTCCTCTTTTGAGCCCTGGTCGCAGACATAATTATTCTTACATGAATCGGAGGAATACCAGTGGAACACCCATTCATTATCATTGGACAAATCGCATCCACCTTATACTTCGCATTATTCCTAATCTTAATACCACTAGCGGGCTGATTAGAAAATAAAGCACTAAAATGAGCTTGCCCTAGTAGCTTAATCTAAAAGCATCGGTCTTGTAATCCGAAGATTGGAGGTTAAACCCCTCCCTAGCGCCAGAAAAAAGAGATTTTAACTCTCGCCACTGGCTCCCAAAGCCAGTATTCTAAATTAAACTATTTTCTGTACCGTTATGGTATAGTACATTATATGCATAATATTACATAATGTGCTAAATACATTAATGTATAATCACCTATTGAAGAATTTGACCATAAAGCAAGTACTAAATATTAAGAGATACATAATACATATTATGAATACTCAGAATTGAGTTATCTAAAACAGGGAAAATTCATAATACCCCTAAAAGTCCATCAAAAATGTTTCCTTGTATGACTCAACCCACATTTATCTGATAATTCTTAATGTAGTAAGAGACCACCAACCAGTTTATATAAATGTTAAAAGTTAATGATAGAATCAGGGACTAAACTTGGAAATACGGTATATAGTGAATTATTACTTGCATCTGATTCACCTTTCAAGGGGCATCGCTGGCTATTCCACTATTTATCAATCTATACTGGCATCCGGTTATTGGTGTGGTACATATGTCTCGTTACCCACCAAGCCGGGCATTATTTTATATGCATAACGTTCTCTTTTTTGGTCTCTTTTCACTTTGCATTTCAGAGTGCAGGCACAACAGTTAAATTAAGGTTGAACATTTTCTCTTGTTTATGACAATATAATTTAATGATTTTATGACATAATTTAAGAATTACATACTTTTATCTCAAGTGCATAATACGTTCTTACTCAACACATACTTATCCTATATGCCCCCCCTTTTGGTTTCTGCGCGTTAAACCCCCCTACCCCCCTACGCTCAGAAAATCCTGTTTATCCTTGTCAAACCCCAAAACCAAGAAAGGCTCAACCAAACGCATCAAAGTCAACAAGTTTTGGTAGAGTTGACTTATGCCACTACACATTATATATATATATATAACACATTCACATTTTAATTTTATCCTTCACACTAAAAAAATAGCCTAAAAATTAGGAGAAATTTTATCAACATCGCCTGAATACTAATATTTCAAACATTAAAATAC